CAAAAAGGATAGTTTCGTTTTTGTAATTTTCTAATTGTTTCAAAGCCTTTGCGGTGGAATTAAGAAAATTCAACTTTTCTCGCTCTATCTCAGAGTATCCATTGACTCGAAACTGCTCGGCCTCCATTTCTAGTTTTCGTAAGCGAGTCCGGGCCTTTTCTAGCTGTTCAACGGCCCCCTCACGCAGTTCTTCTGAATTTCGAATAGTATTCAAGATTCTCTGTTTTCGATTATCCAATAAATCACTTAATGAAAGTAGATTCTCTTTCCATTCATTTAAAAACTTCCACGATCCCTTCCCGAACCAAACATGAATCTTTCGATTCATTTGGCTCTCCTGCTCAATTACTTATGCAAAATTCCCCGTTTCTTTTTTTGAATGTAATGAGCCTGTCCTCTATTCTCTCTTAATATTCCAAAATCAAAATATAAAAACCAATCACTAATACAAAACCAAAAAAGTCGGAGGACTCTTCTGACCAAACACAAAACCTATGTAATTGTCAGCAAAGTTGTTTTTTTTTTTCAAATAAAAAAAAATCTTTTATTTCTTTATACACAATACATAGGTCGTCGATTCAGCATTGGATAAAAAACGGGGATTTAATCCCAATTTTTCTAATAAGTGGTTAAAATAATTTTATCCATATGAGTGTTCTATATTGATAAATTATTCATTTTGAAACAATCTCTATATTAAATTAATATAATGGTAGAAAGAGTACCATGCTGCGTCTGGACTTCAAACGATTTAGCTTTAACCATAGTGAATGGTCCCATAGTTTTGGTTGATAGAGAATCAAAGTGGATTTACCAACGAATCACGAAATGCTATGGTTCTTGCATATGATTTATTTATTCAGAAGTCATTCGTGAGATCATGTACCTCTCTTTCCTAGTTATAGCAGAAAAAGTACAGCTGGTTGGGTCCAGCCTATTCTTGAAATAAACAACTCGCACGCACTCCCTTTCCAAAAAAGACCAATACCCCAAGCACTACACTTAGATTTATTAGATTTGTTGCTAAAATATCGGTATTAAACCCGAAACTCCCGGCGGACGGCCAGTGGCCCAAATAAACGAAAGAATCGGTTACATTTTTCATATGATCTCCTCTTATAGATAGACTAAAAAAAAGAACAGAGTTCTTTTTGTATCGCCCTGCCACCCCTTAATTTAATTTATATATATCTATAAATATATATATTTAAAATATATTTAAATAGAAAATTTCCTGTTTATAAATAAAAAAAAAAAAAGAAAGTCAAAAAGGATTCCATTTATAATATAAATGGCGAATTACCCCCTTTATTGAAACCCTTCCTAAAAAGGGGGTTCCTTGGACTACAAACGGGAAGGATGAAAGCAAGTAGGTATACTAATTCCTCATCCGCAAATCAGCCCTTCCCGTGGGTTATTTTCTCAACGAATAGGTAATTGTAGAAGGGAAATCTTGCTATAATAAGAAAAAGCAAATGACAGGTTCAAGGCAATAAAATATGCAAAAATTTGCTTTTTCTTATTTATAAGATTCAATTTCTAAGATTAAACAAAAGGATTCGCAAATAAAAGTGCTAATGCTACAACCAGGCCATAAATTGTTAAAGCTTCCATAAAAGCTAGACTAAGCAATAAAGTACCTCGGATTTTTCCCTCCGCCTCGGGCTGTCTCGCGATACCTTCTACAGCTTGGCCCGCAGCAGTACCTTGACCAACTCCAGGTCCAATAGAAGCAAGCCCTACAGCCAATCCAGCAGCAATAACAGAAGCGGCAGAAATCAGTGGATTCATGATAAGTTCCTCATACAAAAAAAATAAATGGTTAATGATATAGTCAGCCAATGAATTCTAACTTAATTTTTCCATCGCTACAATTCATCCGGGCGAAGTAACTACAAACTTCAAATTGAAGTAATAATTTTATTCAAGGATCAAAACTACTTTACTTCGAGATTTCTTTTTGAATTCTTATCGACAAAGTCTTTGCGAATCCATACGACTTCCGTCCGTCCATTTCTTTGTTCCGAACCATTCTTTGAACTCTTCGATCTTTTTCTTAATTTCATCTGTTTATTCATTCAACTCACAGTCCCAGAGGATACGCAAGGACTTATATTAGAATATCCATCGAAATTTCTAGTAGTAGTAGGGCAAATTTAATAGATCTTTAGTTCATATAGAACTAGTCAATATCGAATATTACATATATTACATATACATGTCTTTCTTCCATAACGTAAACCAATTCTTCATTCATCTTAGATTCAATCGGATTCGAGACTCACGCGTCGAAACAAGTTGACTTATAGCATATTGACTTATAGCATAGCGACTTATTTACATATAATATACCTAGTAAAAATACTAGAATTTAAGGAAAAAGCGCTTTTAGATCTCTTTTCCCCTTTTTTTCAATTCTCTACTCTAATATCGTATAATATCGTATTTTGGTTTTGGCTATTACTCTAGATTGTATATAGGGAGTTGTATATTTAGATTT